CAAAGGGCACCCTCCATTATAATCCCATTTTTCCTCGCTTCTCCACATAAAACCCTCCATTATAGCCCCATTTTTCCTGCCTCTCCACATAAAACCCTCATTATAACCCGTTTTTCCTCGCCTCTCCACAGAAACCCTCCCCTTCCCCATTTTTCCTCGCCTCTCCACAGAAACCCTCCCCTTCCCCATTTTTCCTCGCCTCCATTATAGCCCCATTTTTCCTGCCTCTCCACATAAAACCCTCATTATAACCCGTTTTTCCTCGCCTCTCCACAAGAAACCCTCCCCTTCCCCATTTTTCCTCGCCTCCATTATAACCCCATTTTTCCTCGCCTCTCCACATAAAACCCTCCATTATAACCCCATTTTTCCTCGCCCTCCACATAAAATCCTCCATTATAACCCCAATCTCCCTCGCCTCTCAATATAAAACCCTCCATTATAACCCCAATCTTCCTCGCTTCTCAATATAAAACCCTCCACTATAACCCCAATCTTCCTCGCCTCTCAATATAAAAACGACCTTGTGGCATAAATTTCCATATAAAATAGCCCTGTGGCATAAATTTCCATATAACAATAATTTTATTACACAAACTTCAATATAAAAACAACCTTGTGGCATAAATTTCCATATAACAATAATTTTATTACACAAACTTCAATATAAAAATAACCTTATGGCATAAATTTCCATATAACAATAATTTTATTACACAAACTTCAATATAAAAATAACCTTATGGCATAAATTTCCATATAACAATAATTTTATTACATAAACCTCGGGACTATCTCTCGGGCAACCGTATCAACTATATCTACAACATACAAATCAGTAGCTTGATAACAATGAAAGGGGCCAGAACCAACTGGAGAAGCACAGGCCTTCGGAACAACCTCCTTGGCAAAAGTCTGAAGGTTTTCCAACGTCAGAAACTCGCCCGCCCCAGCCGGAAGCCGTAATTGATCTGCCAGAGTGTCGAGAACAGTCCTAAATACGACCGAGTTGTTAGCCCAAATCGGCTCAACAGATATCTGTGACATCCTCCAAGCCTCGTCTGCCATTCTCTGAATTGCATCACTCGAACCGAAATCCGCCATCTCAGACTTATCCAGATATAAGCTTCCAAGCGGTTCATTAACAAAAGGATACGTGTAACTGGATAAAGCCCTAGGTAACATAAGCAACAAACTCAAAGGACAAGTATGAGCTGGTCCGAGCAACGCCCCGGTCCAAGCACTCATATAGAAGACACCGAGAGCCTCTTGGTATTGACTACACCTAGCGGCAGCAACTAGCGCCGTTTGATTGCCAACTCCCGGCATGATATAGCTCTGTATCACCGTTTGAGGAGCGCTCTCACTAACAACAATTTCCGCACCGTTTCCACAAGCAAAAAAAGAACAAAAAAACACAAGCTCCAATATAACTCCGCTATAAGAAAATAAAAATCACGTCGATCTTCTCGCCCAGAACGTACCATTGCTCCAAAATTCACCCCAACTCCAAGGACTCTGAAATCTAAAAAAGTTTCTCATTTTTTTTGTTTGTTTGTTTGCCCCTTTTTAAAAAGGGAGATTATTCACTGGTTTCAAAAACAAACGGAAATTCCGCCCACGAATGAAACAAGGGAGGAGAGAGCTGGACTCACTCCAAAGAAGCCCCATTTGTTCACTCCAAGAACTGGTTTTCCTTAACAAAGAGGTCGAAAACCACATATAAAAACCAAATAACTCCTAAAATTGAAATCACCGAGCCCAAGGAACTTATCAGGTTCCAACCCGCAAAAGCATCTCCGAAATCAGAATAACGCCTGGGAAACCCAGCTAAACCTAAAAAATGTTGTGGAAAAAAGGTTAAATTAACCCCAATAAACATTAATCAAAAGTGGATTTTCCCATAAAGTTCATTATAACAATATCCACTTATCTTCCCAATTCAATAATAAAACCCTCCAAAAATAGCAAAGACCGCCCCCATAGAAAGAACATAATGAAAATGTGCGACTACATAATATGTATCATGTAAAACAATATCAAGAGAACTATTTGCTAGTACAACCCCTGTTAAACCGCCAATTGTAAATAAAAAAACAAACCCCATGGCCCAAAGCATTGGAGTATCTAACCGAAGAACACCCCCATAAATAGTGGCCAACCAACTAAAAACTTTAATCCCAGTTGGCACAGCTATAATCATAGTAGCAGCAGTAAAATAGGCTCTTGTGTCTACATCCATCCCAACAGTAAACATATGATGGGCTCAAACAATAAACCCAAGAAGACCAATTGAAAGCATCGCATAAACCATTCCTAAATACCCAAAAATTTGTTTTTTAGCAACAAAAGTCGGGATTATTTGAGAAATCATGCCAAAACCAGGCAAAATTAAAATATAAACTTCAGGCATTTGTTGGTTCCCGAATTTTTTTGAATCAATTGACCCTCAAATCCAGGCTTTGGTAGATTCCCTTTACTACCAAATAACACTCACTAACTCACGTTAGTGTTCGGACTGTCTCATATTCTCCATCATTTTTTTAATCTTCTCTATTTTCTCTACGCCCTCCTCAATTTTATGACCGCCTTCTTGTATCAAGAGATACACCCGACGTCATTGCCGATACTCTAACCATTTTGACAAAACATGATAACGATCTAAATATCTTATTACCTTTAAAGCATGCTGAAATCCGGTAGATTGATAGTAATAAGTATCTTGCTTTTCTCTATATCCTACATATCCCCCAAAAACCTCATGAAGAAGATTAAGCCCATCCCTTTGTTTTTTGGTCTACTTTTAAATGAAGCCTAACCCCATAAGGAAATTTTCGCTCCCTATTTATTATTCTTACTTGAAAATAACCATCTGCATCTAAAAACCCTGCTAATCAATGATTTATTAATACAGACGAAGTGTCCTTAGGGAAATACTTGAATATTTTCATTAAGATAATAAAATCAATTTATGTAAACTTTCTATTTTCTTACTCCTAAATTTACCATTCACCAAATCAACTACTTTTAAAAGACCCCGTCGGCCCACTATGGTTAAGTTTATTGCTTTTTTATTTTTTTGTTTTACCACAGAACCAAAACCTAAACGTTTTTTAATATAATAAGCAGTTGATACGTCCTTTAGATGAAAACAAATAAAAATATAAGCCTTATCTTTACTAACCACTATACTTCCATCTCCTTCGATCAACCCTGCCAAATAATACCCAAACTCCTTATCTGTGGTCGGTCTAGAATGTTGAGGACAATGCACTGACAATGAAGAATTTTTGCGTACAGTCTCTGAGGATCCAGTAAGCCCAAATGTATGACATTTGTTGCAATCAGTTAAAGGGAATACTTTCTTGCAACTTCTGTTTCCTGCTGATTGGCTGTGTCGAGCGTGGATTGTTACGACAACCAAAAGTTGGTGTACCACTATGCTCACAGCGGTCCCAGCATATAGCAAAATTAGTTGGCACCCAGAAGAATGCCCAAAAAACCAAAATAAATGTTGGAACAAAATAGGATCTCCACCTCCAGAAGGATCAAAAAAAGTTGTATTAAAATTTCGATCTGTTAATAACATAGTAATTGCACCCGCTAATACAGGCAAAGATAAAAGTAATAAAAAAGCAGTTATTAAAATAGACCAAACAAACAAGGGCATTCTATTAAAAGAAACCCCAGGGGCTCGCATGTTGAAAATCGTTGTAATAAAATTTATTGCTCCTAAGATAGAAGAAACCCCAGCTAAATGAAGACTAAAAATAACCATATCAACAGAACCCCCAGAATGCGCCGAAATATCAGAGAGAGGAGGATAAACCGTTCACCCCGTACCCGCGCCTTGTTCAACAAAAGCAGAGCCTAACAACAAAAGCAAAGCCGGCGGGAGTAACCAAAAACTAATGTTATTTAGTCGGGGAAACGCCATGTCTGGTGCTCCAATATACAATGGCACCAACCAATTACCAAATCCCCCAATCATAACTGGCATAACTAAAAAAAAAATCATAATAAAAGCATGAGCTGTTACAATTACATTATAAAGATGATCGTCCCCTAACATAGCGCCTGGCGCAGACAACTCCAATCGTATAAGCATACTAAAAGCCGTCCCAATTAGACCGGCTCCAACACCAAAAATTAAATATAAAGTCCCTATGTCTTTGTGATTTGTAGAGCACACCCAACGAATAAAATAATTATTTTTCATTATAATCAAATAAAAACAACTCGCCTCAAATCAGCCGATTCTTTGGAAAGCCCCTTTGTACCAATTCTTTTTCTAAAAAAAAAATTTTTTTTTACTTGAGGTAAGAGAATAAACAGAAAAAAAAATAACAGGGCAAAAAATAAAAAAAAAGTACACCCGTATTGATTTAAAAACATTATTGTGTTTAACTGTGGCATTTTCAGAGAAGTAGGACTTGCACCTACATTTTTAGCTTTGAAGGCCAGGGGCTTACTTTAACCGAATTCTCTATAATAAAACAATAAAAACAACAACTCCAATAAAGAAAACCAAAGCATAATTAAAAACAAGCCCAGACTGAAAACTACTTAATCTTTGTACTTGTAAAATCAAAAAATTGACAATTCCCTTTGGCCCAATAAGCTCTAACACCCCCTTATCAAGAGTTAAATTGGTAATTACATGTCCCATTTTATATATTTTTTTTATAAAAAAAAAATTAAAAAAATAATTAATTTGTCAAGCAGAGCCTAAAAAACTATAAATAGAAAAAAAGAAAAACAAAGTTTTAGACAAAAAAAAATAAAAAAAAAAAAGCACTCCAAAAACCCCAGCTAAACTAAGAAAAACAGGAAGAAGCTTAATCTTTAAAAAAAGCACGGGGAAAGTCCCCATTTGAAAACTTCAAATCATTTCTTTACAAAAATAACCCCCAAAAACACTTCCCAAAGCCAATATGCCCAAAGGGGCTAAGAGAAGCCACTCCCCTTCCTTAAGGGAGAAAAAAACGCCTCGTCTTAAGTTTGTATTGGATAAAAAAGATAAAAAAATTAGACGAATAGAATATATTGCAGTTAATAAAACAGAAAAACACCCGAGTCAATAAACAAAAATTAAATAAAATTGCCCAAAAGCAAACTCTAAAATCAAATCTTTTGAATAAAACCCTGTTAAAAAAGGAAGTCCCATTAAAGAAAAAGATCCTATAATAAAAAAGATATAGGTTAAAGGAAGAAAAGAGGAGAGTCCCCCCATTTTCCTTACATCTTGTTCATCTACCATCGCATGGATTAAAGAACCCGCACTCAAAAATAACAAAGCTTTAAAAAAAGCATGGTTCATCAAATGAAACAAACCAATAGAAAAATGAGAAAGCCCACAAGCAACAACCATATATCCTAGTTGACTACAAGTAGAATAAGCAATTATTTTTTTCAAATCATTTTGAACTAAACCAATTGTACCAGCCAGAAACGCCGTTAAAACCCCAATCATTGTTATAATAATTAAGAGCAGAGGAACGACATCAAACAAAGGAGATGCCCGAATTAATAAAAACACACCCGCCGTAACCATTGTTGCCGCATGGATTAAAGCAGAAACCGGAGTTGGTATATTAATTACTACTACTCCCATAATAGATCGGACTTTTTCTTCTACTCTTTTTTCTTCTACTCTTTTTTCTTCTACTCTTTTTTTTTACTCTCACTCTAAACCCCCCTTTAACCACTCATAGACCAAACCTAACGTTAATATAACGAAAAACCCAACCATAGTTCAAAACCCAAAGGGGGCAATTGAATTATATAAAACACACCAAGGAAAAAAAAAACTAATCTCTAAATCAAAAATTAAAAACAAAATGCCAATTAAAAAAAATTGTATTGAAAAAGGACGGCCCAAAGACTCAAATGGCACAAAACCACACTCGTAAGCAGAAACCTTTTCTTGATCTGGTTCCTTCTCTCCTAGAAAAAAAGAAACAATAGAAAACAACCCCGCTAAACCCGCGACCAAAAACCAAAAAACCAAAAAACCCACCACTAACCACGTAAAGAACTAAAAGATTTTAAAACTATTGTCCCTCGGATGCGAAAATAAGCAACCAAAATAGCCAAACCAATAGAAGACTCGGCGGCCGCTGTTGTTAAACCCATTATCACAAACACTTGTTCTATTAAAACATCAATTTCCTTAGAGTTTATTAAAAAGAAAAAAAAAGTAGATAATAAAACCAGCTCAATAGAAATAATCATAATAATAAAATGTCCTCGGTTTAAGATTAAACCTCAGCTCCCCAATAAAAATAAAAGAACGACCATAACTAGGTATTTATAATACATTTCAAATAATGAAGATATTCTTCAATCCAAACTCCTTTTATAACAATGGGCATAAAAGAATGATTTGCACCACCAATCTCAGAACATTGTCCAAAAAAAACCCCCGGCCTTTTAATAAAAACCCCCGTTTGGTTAAGACGACCTGGAACAGCATCTATTTTTAACCCTAAAGAGGGAACCGCAAAAGAATGCAAAACATCTGCCCCTGTAACCAAAAACCTTGTATGAGTTAAAATGGGAATAATAAGTTGGTTATCCACTTCCAACAAACGATTCTCCCCGGAAGTTAAATCTGAGGTTGGAACCATATAAGAATCAAACCCTAATGTCTCCCCCTCATAATCCGAATATTCATAAGACCAATATCACTGATGTCCAACCACCTTTACGGTTAAAGCAGGGGAAACCACTTCATCCATTAAATACAATAATTTAAGAGAAGGCAATGCAATAAAAACTAAAATAACTGCCGGGATTAAAGTTCAAATAATTTCTAAAAGAGTACCATCAACTAAAAAGCGATCATAAAATTTGTTTTTTAAAGCCTCGCCAATAAGCCACAAAACAACAGTGACAATAATGACCAACAAAAACATAACCCGATCATGAAAAAAAACAACTTCTTCAACCACTGGGTCGACCACATCTTGAAAACCCAGAGACCAACCCTCTGCCCCATCTTGAAACATTTTTAAGAGCCCCATCAGTAAATACAAAGAAATAAAAACAATCACACAACATCAACAAAGTGTCAATACCAGCTAGCGGCCTCAAAACCAACATGTTGACGACAAGTGAATTGATTAGATAACAAACGAAAAAAACAAACAAACAAAAAAGTCGTTCCTATTATAACATGTAAGCCATGAAACCCAGTTGCAACAAAAAAAGTGGATCCATAAACAGAATCTGACAAAGCAAACGGCGCCTCGTAATACTCAATTGCCTGTAAACTGGTAAAAATTACTCCTAAAAAAAGTGTTAAAAACAAACCTAACTGCGCTTCTTTTTTAGCTCCACAAACAATAGCATGATGAGCCCATGTCACTGTTGCCCCGGAACTTAATAACACAGCAGTATTTAATAAAGGAACAGAAAAGGGGTCTAAAGCAGAAACACCTTGTGGTGGTCATACAACCCCCAATTCCACCGCGGGGGCCAAACTACTATGAAAAAAAGCCCAAAAAAAAGAAAAAAAAAAAAGTACTTCTGAAAGAATAAACCAAAGCATGCCATATTTAATTCCTTGTTTAACAATTAAAGAATGATGCCCTTGGAAGGTAGACTCTCGTATAACATCTTGTCATCAAACAAACATAACTTCAACCAGAATCAAAAGCCCTAACCCTAAAAAAAAACGAAACCCAGAATGGAAAAAAACCACTGAACCAATGGTCAGGAAAAACGCTCCTGCTGCCCCTACAAACGGCCAGGGAGAAGGCTCCACTAAATGATATGGATGATATTGCATCAAGGACCAGTTCCCTCACCCTCACTATGTTACGACTTACTCTGCTTTGTTTACCTCAGTAGAGGCGACGGGCTATTTGTACTCACATTGCTTAAGATTCATTGAAACGCTCTACTTTTCAATTACTATTAAATCCAACTTAATCGCCCTCTTTTAAAGACAATCCGAACTCTTTTTTTTTATTAAAAAGAAAGTGTAGCGCATCTAACCCCAAGACATAAGGGCAATAATACCTGACTTCAACCTTTCTAGGGTTTAATCTATTGTATCAAACATAAATTGACGACGGCCATGCAACACCTGACAACCAAGTCTTGGTAAGGTAATTCGCGGATTATCGAATTAAGCGACACGCTCCTCTAAATCACAATGAACAGCCAAGTTTTTTGAATTTGAGTCTTGCGACCACACTACTCAAGCAACTTTCTTTTACTGTCTCGACTACCAGGGTCTCTAATCCTGTTTGCTCCCAGAACCTTCGTGTTCAAGAAAAAAAAATAAATTGTCTTCACATAAAAGATTCCTTTTCTCCTTTTAACATATCACCATTACTAAAAAAATTCTATTTATTTTAAACAGTTTACCTTTACACGCTTTCGGCTTTTTCTAAAAAACAAACCCTTAAGTTTCACCGCGTCTGCTGGCACTTAATTTGACAGGTTCAAATGTCCTACCTATGTCCTACTTTCGTATATTGCATAAAATTCTCTACTGCTGCCAATGTTTTCCCTTGTTTCAGTGAAAATGTGGTTTCACCATGCATCTTTGGAAAGAAGAAAAAGACTTCTTTTTCTCCTAATACAATAAAAAAAAATAAACTTTTTCTTTCACCCTCACCTGTTCGCATTTACAAGCATGTATCACCCAGGCCAAAAGCTTTTTAACCCCCAAAACCAAGGGGCTAACCGACTGGGCTAAAAACAAGACTGCTTTTAACCAAATTAATAACAAAAAAAGGTACCACCCCCCCTAAAAAAATTATTATAAGAAAAGGAGACATTGTAAAGCCCTCTTGTCGGTTTAAATCTCTATTAAATAGAAGATAGTTGGACCCTCCTCCAAAAGAAATACGATTAAATAAACTGAGAGAATAAACAGCAGAAAAAAGAACTCCAAAAACAACAAGCACCCCAACCCCATAATAATATTTAAATACCGCCAGTAAAGAAAAGAACTCTCCAACAAAATTACAGCTTAAAGGAAGTCCCATGTTTGATAAAGACAAAACAAGCATGGAAACAGCAAAAAGGGGCATAGTTAATGTCAAACCCCGATAGTATTTTATTAAACGCGTATGATGACGATCATATAAAAAAGTCACTCCAATAAAAAGAGCAGAGCTTACAAAACCATGTGCTAACATTAAAAAAACAGCCCCCACCAACCCCTCCATAATATGTGTAAAAATACCCAGGGGAACAAGGCCCATGTGCGCAACGGAAGAATAAGCAACAAGTCGTTTAAAATCAATTTGACGACATGTCATCAACCCCCCATAAACAACTGCAATAACACTAAAGAAAATAATAACCGGAGACCAATAAAAAGAAGCCTCAGGAAAAATAGGCCAAGAAAAACGTAAAAGACCATAACCCCCTAGTTTTAATAAAATACCTGCTAAAACAACGGAGCCGGCAACAGGGGCTTCTACATGTGCTTGGGGAAGTCAAATATGAAAAGGAATAAGCGGTAATTTTATAGCAAAACTAAGAAACACACCAACAAGCGCTCATTTTTGAACATCAAAAGACAATCTCATAGTAAGTCCAAGAAAATAATCTGTTGTCCCAGTTGTCTGATATAAAAAAAGTATTACAAAAAAAAAGAAAACCGAGCCTGCAAAAGTAAAAAAAAAAAAATAAAAAGAAGCACGGACCTTTTCTTCTCGAGAACCCCAAATGCCAATTAAAAAAAACATTGGTATTAAAACACCCTCAAAAAAAATATAAAATAAAAGAAGGTCAAAAACTAAAAAAACACCAACCAATAAAACTTCTAAAAAAAATAAGCATAATAAAAACTCTTTAAATAAAAATCTTATCGATTTCTGACTAACTAAAATACAAATAGGAGTTAAAAAAGTTGTCAAAAGCAAAAAGAATAAAGAAACACCATCTAAGGCAAACAAGAAAGGGCCCCAATCTAAAAATCCTCCTCATTTAACGAGTCCTATAAATTGAAAATGGCCTTCTCCATCAACCCCCCCCCACAAAACCAAAGCACTAAAAAAAATGGCCAAAGACCACTCAACAGCTCGTTTTTTTAAGAGACTTTTTTTTTCTCTGGAAGCCCCCCCCACACGAATGGCTCCAATTAAAAGAATTAACCCAAAAAAACTCATTAATGTAAAACAAGTGTGTCCGCCAAATAAATAGTTGTTAATAAACAAAAAACATAAGCTTGAATAATCGCAACAGCAATTTCTAATAGGGTAATAAAAATCATTATTAAAATTGCTAATTTAAAAACTACACCAAAGCTGGCTAAAATAGCAAATAAAAGATGGCCGGCAGAAAGATTTGCGGCTAAACGAACCCCCAAAGAAATCGCCCGAGAAAAATAACTTACCGTTTCTATTAAAACCAAAAGAGGAGCTAGAACTAAAGGGGCGCCACTGGGCATTAAAATACTAAAGAAATCTTTTTTAAACCTTCAAAGTCCAGCAAAAGTAACCCCTATAATAATTGAAAAAGAAAACCCCAGAGTTACAATAATGTGAGTTGTTGGGGTAAATACATAAGGGCATAAACCAAAGACCTTTAAAAAAACTAAAAAAAAAAAAAGAGAAAAAATAAAAGGAAAAAACTTTAAACCCTTAACGCCCAGGTTCTCTTTTGCCACATAATAAAAATGAAAATACACTAATTCAAAAAAAGACTGCCATCTTTTGGGAATCAAATCAACTCCTTTTAAAAACAACAAGCCCACAAAAATGACAAAAATCATCATTATAGCAGAATTTGTCAAACCAAATAATCGCACAACATTAAACTGTTCAAAATAAGAACCACTCATTATCTATTGATTTGAGTAAAAAGATCTTGTTTTTTAGTTAACGACTCTGCTTCTTGGGCTAAAACAATAACCCCAATCATTGCAACTAATAAAACAAAACTTATTAAAAAAAATAGACAAAAACAAGTGACATATAACATCTGCCCTAATGCCTCAATATTATGATAAAAAACAAGAGGCCAAGGGGAAAACAACTCCCAATTTTCCACTTGAGGAAGTATAATTCATCCACCCGAAACAATTTCTAAAAAATAAAATACTCCAATGAAAAATCCAGCTGGGATATTATTTGTCATATCCATTTCTTCTCTAAAAACAGGAGGAGAGTCGGCTGAGTTTAATAGCATAACTACAAATAAAAATAAAACAGCAATCGCTCCCACATAAACGAGTAAAAAGATTAAGGCCAGAAAGTCCACTTCTAATAAAAGAAAAAAAACCGCAGCATTAACAAAAGCAAGAATTAGCCAAAAAATAGAAAGAACAGGATTCACGGCAGAAACAACCATTATTCCGGAACTCAGCGCACCCAAAAGGAAAAAAAAAGCAAAAACCTCCATTTAAAACAACCCCATAACCACTTGAGAAGTGAAGAAAAAACCAAAATAGGGAGAAAAAAAAAGAAAAAGAATAAAATAAACACAAAGACCAATCAAAAAGGCCCTTTTAAAATGTAATTGGAGCTCTTTTTTTAAAGCCTTTGTTCCAATTAAAAAAAAAGAATTTTTTTGAAAAAAAAGTATTTTTACAATCCTAATATAATAAACCCCAGCAATTACAGAACAAAAAACCGCAAAAAAAAAAATAAAAAAAAATTTAAAAAGAACCCCCGACAATAAAACCACTCACTTTCCTAAAAACCCTGCAAAAGGAGGGACCCCAGCAATAGAAAAAAAAACAGCCCCAAAAGTCATTGATAGAAAAGGTAAAAACCGAGACAACCCACTAAATTCAATAAGTAAATTTTTATACACATTAAAACTCAAAATAATAGAAAAAGCACAAATTGTCATAATAATATATATAAAAAGATAAACCAAACTGGTTTGTAGGCTTTCAAAAGAGCCACTTACTAAGCCCCATAAAAGAAAACCCATATGGCCAATCCCACTATAAGCCAAAAGCCGTTTTATTCTTGTTTGATTTAAAGCCCCTAAAGCCCCAACGAAAAGAGAAAAGACAACTCCAGTTAAAAAAAAACTAATGGGCAATCCAATTGAGAATAAAAGAGAAAAAATCCCTATTTTAGGAACAATAGCTAATAAAACAACCGCTTTTGTTGGTGCCCCTTCATAAACATCCGGCACCCACATATGAAAGGGGGCAACAGACAATTTAAAAAAAAGAGCCGCAATAATCAAAAGACACCCTATTGGCACACAAACATCAGAAAAACTTTGTTTTGAATTAAAAAGCAGTTCTATATAAGAAAAAGTTACACTGCCCCCCGCCCCACATAACAAAGCACAACCAAATAAAAATAAACCAGAAGAAAGGGCCCCCAAAACAAAATATTTTAACCCCGCCTCTGCACTATAGCCAGACCCTTGGGCTATTAAAACAAAGAAACAAAGAGTAGAGAGCTCGATGGCTAAATAAACAGAAAGTCAATTTTTAGAAGAAATTAAACAAAAAATTCCTAAAACAACGACTAAGTTTAAAAGGGGAATATCGGTTTGTTCTTCTTTTTTTGGTCCTAATAAAAGAAAAACCGCCAAGCCCCCAACTAAGACAAAGATCTTGGCTCACTCTAACTCAAAAAAAAAAAAATAAAAAAAAACCAAAAAAAAAACAAAGAAAACTTTAAAAGAAAACCACAAAAGCCCCAAACCACCAAGCTCAACACAAACCCGCCTAAAAGAAAAATCTCGTTAATCTATTTCTAATAGTTGATTTTCTAAGCTCCCCAACGTAGGCAAAAGAATTAAAAAATAAAAAAAATAAAAAAAAGAAAGGGCCTGCCCAGCTCCAATAAAGGGCTCTTCAACTACTTGCGACCCAACTCAAGTCAAAAGACTAAAATTAACTATCAAAAATCAAAACACCATTCGCCCCAAAGGACGAAAAGACAACCCTTTCAAAACACTTTTATGTAAAATGAATAATAAAAATAAAATAAAAATACTACAAAACATAGCAACAACCCCCCCCAATTTATTTGGTATTGAACGCAGAATGGCATAAGCAAATAAAAAGTACCACTCTGGCTGAATGTGCACAGGAGTAACTAAAGAATTCGCCTGAATAAAATTCTCTACGTCCCCTAAAAATTTAGGCCAAAAAAAAACGTAAAAAAAAAATAATAATAATAAAAAAAAAAACCCAAAAAGATCTTTTGAAACATAAAAAATATGAAAAGAAACACGGTCCATCAAAGAGTTTGGGCCGACAGGATTATTTGACCCACCAACATGTAGATAAACTAAATGAATAATAGCAAGAAAGGCTAAAATAAAAGGAAGCAAGAAATGTAAACTAAAAAACCGATTTAGTGTGACCCCAGAAACACTAAAACCGCCTCAAATCCATTGAACAATCTCCACCCCAAAATAAGGTATTGCAGATAATAAACTTGTAATCACAGTCGCGCCCCAAAAAGACATTTGGCCCCAAGGCAAAACATAACCCATAAAAGCGGTCGCCATAGTTAATAAAAAAAGCAAAACCCCAACGCTTCAAACATGAAATTTTAAATACCCCCCGTAATATAACCCTCGTCCAACATGAATATAAAGACAAAAAAAAAACAAAGAAGCACCATTTGCATGCAAATATCTTAATACAAACCCATAGTTAACATCTCGCATTATATGCCCAAGAGAAGTAAACGCCAGATATGCATCAGAGCAATAGTGCATAGATAAAAAACACCCTGTTATAATTTGTAAAACTAAACATAGCCCTAATAAAGATCCAAAGTTTCAAAAATAACTTATGTTTGAAGGAGCGGGCAAGTCCACGAGAAACCCGTTAGCCAGAGATAAGATCGGACTGTCTTTTCATAGTGGCATTTCTATATTGGAGAAGACCCGTTAAACCCAAACAAAACACTAGCAACAAAAAGAACCACCCCCAAACTAAAAGGCAAGTACCCTTTTCATAATAAGGCCATTAACTGGTCGTATCGAATCCTTGGAAAAGAGACTCGCGCCCATAAAAAAAAACAAACAACAAAAACAACTTTCAAACCAAAAGGAAAGAGCAACCATCCTCCAAAAAATAAAAGAATAGTCAAACAACTCATAAAAATAATATGGGCGTATTCTGCTAGAAAAAACAAAGCAAAAGAGATAGAGGCATATTCAACATTATAGCCCGATACAAGCTCCGACTCTCCTTCCGTTAAATCAAATGGAGCACGATTGGTTTCTGCTAAAATAGAAACTAAAAACATCACAACAACAGGGAAAAACGGAATAAAGAATCAAATAAAACTTTGTGTCAAAACAATTTTATTAAAAGCCAAAGCGCCAACACATAAAAGAACAGAAATCAAAATTAACCCGATCGAAACCTCATAACTAATCATTTGCGCCGCCGCGCGAATAGCACCTAAAAAAGCATATTTGGAACGACTTCCCCACCCAGACATTAAAACAGCATAAACACCAATTGAAGAAACAGCTAAAACCCACAAAAGACCAATATTAAAATCACTTTGACCGGCTCCTCTTCCATAAGGAAGAAACCCCCAAACAATAAATGCTAATGTAAAAGAAGCAACTGGGGCCAAAAAGTAAACAAAAGCACTTGCTTGATGAGGAAGAACCATTTCTTTAAGAAATAATTTTATCCCATCTGCAAAAGGCTGAAGAAGCCCGCCCCCCACAACATTTGGCCCTTTTCTCATTTGCATAGACCCTAAAACCCTTCGTTCTGCTAAAGTCAAAAAAGCCACAGCAATAAGCAAAGGCACAATGACAATAACCGCTTTAATCAAATAGAAAAGAGTTGACCACATAAAGTCTCTTAGGCATTAAAACAAACATTTTATGGCCCACAGGTAAACCCTTGTCTTTCCTGTGTATAGTGGTTTTTTTAATCAATTTTTTAATTAAAAGGCCCAACAACCCTCCATAGCATCCGGCAACCAAGTATGTAACCCTAATTGAGCTGACTTACCCATTACTCCAAAAAATAAAAATAAACAAATGAAAAAAACTTCATTAGAAGGAGAGACTAAATTAAAAACAGAAGAAAAATCTAAAGTCCCAAAAGTTTTTCAAAGAAGAAACATTGCTAAAAGCAGCCCAATGTCACCAACTCTATTAACCAACATTGCTTTAATGGCTGCCCGATTTGCCTCCAATCTTATAAATCAAAAATTAATTAATAAATAAGAACAAAGACCAACACCTTCTCATCCAATAAACAATTGAAGAAAATTAGCGCTAGTAACTAACAAAACCATTAAAAAGGTAAACAAAGAAAGATATGCCATAAACCGAGGCACATGAGGGTCCTCTCGCATATAGGCAATAGAAAAAACATGAACCAAAGTAGAAACAAGAAAAACCACAAACAACATAATAGCAACTAAACCATCAAACTGTAAATCAAAAAAAACAAGAAAAAACCCAGAGTCAAATCACTTTCATAATCTAAGATATGTTGCCGTTGAATTAAATAAAATCTCTATTCCAACTAAAAAAGAATAAGATAAACCAATAATTAAACAACATGAAGTTAAAGCCCCTGCCCCCTTTTCTCCTATATGTCTTCCAAAACAACCAGTTAAAATGGCCCCAATCAAAGGAAAAAATAAAATTAAAAGATACATAGATATAACCAAACAAAATTAATAAAACTAAACAAAAAAATATTTCTTTTTTTTTAGAGGCAATCCTAGTTTAAAGAATAGTTATCTTTAGAGAACTATTGATTTTTGATCCTTTCGTACTAAAAAACAAAATATCTTTGTTTTATAATTGTAGATAGAAACCAAGCTGTGTTACCACGCTTTTAACTCAAATCATGTACAGCTTTAATGGGTGAACAAACCAACCCTTAGGAGTGACTACTCCCTAGGACGCTGCAATTCAACATCGAGGTCGCAAACACCGTCATTAATTAACTTTCAAACGTTATTGCGCTGTTATCCCCAGGGAACTTTTATTTGTTTTCGTTGTTTTTTTCATTCCAAACAACGGCTCGTAAAACACACCAAAAATGTCCCTTAAAACACTTTTCAGGGTGAAGCTCCGCCATAGTTCGTTTTCGTTACTTTTTAAAAAACTATCGCCCCAACAAAACTGTCCCGCTTATAGAAAGTCTTAAGCTTTCAGTAAAGTTCCATGGGGACTTCTCGTCTTACAATTTTAATGTAGCATCTTCACTACAAATTCAATTTCATTAAGTATTTTTTTAAGACAGAGGAACTTTCGTGACACCATTCATACCGGTCAACAATTAATTAACAATTGATTACGCTACATTTTCACAGTTAGTGTTACCGCGGCCATTTAATTGTCTTTATTAATAAGCAAAACAAACTTTTTTAGATACAATCATAGGGCAGGTCTCACCTTTTATAAAAATCAAAAAGCTATGTTTTTGGTAAACAGCCGAAGTTCTCTTTTGCCGAGTTCCTAAAAAAAATGTGTCTCTTTTTTTTTTCTTTCTTTAATTAGAAAAACAGCTCCCTTTTTTGTTTTTTCCAGATATAATATATTCTTTTAAAATTCCCATAGAAAAAAGTTCTTAGGGTCTGTATAACCCAATAATGGTAATATAAAGAAAAAAAAATAATATTAAGATTACTCATGTGAAAATTGTTTCAACTGAAAAACAGGGTATTTTGCTACTAAAGAATTGTCTTTTCAAAGTTTTAGTTTCATTTTAGCCACCAAAATTAAAAAAAAAATTAATTTATTAAATAAACAACTACGCACTTTTTAAAAGATGGCTGGCTCTAAGCCCCCTTTTTTATTGTCTAAACCAACTATTTTTTTTACACTAAAAAAAAAGAAATGACCTTAACTTCTGATTGGAGCTTTCTCTTTTAACAAAAAATCTTTTCACTTTTTGTTTGTCTACTTTTTTTTTCTTTTATTATTTATTTTATTACAAAAAAAAAATAGAAGAAAAAGCGCACCACTTAAATGATTTTCGCAAAAAACCAGCTCTGTCCAAGTTCGATTAGTTTTTCACCCCTAATCACAAATTATCTGAGAGTTTTGCCACAACCACCAGTCCGTTCTTATTTACTATCCATGATTAGATCACTTGGTTTCGGGTATTTTTGACTAAAAAAATCTCTTTTAATTTACCTTTTTAAATTTGCCAAATTTCTCTCTTTCACCCATTATACAAAAGGTACGCTGTTTTAAAGCTGCTTAAAAAAAAAAGATTCTTGTTCTTTTCAACTCTCTTTCAACTTTCCTTTACAGTACTCTTGCTATCAGTATAAACTTACGTTTAGTCTCGATCTATGATCACCTTTTACACAACTCCAATTTCGCTCGCCACTACTCTCGAAATCTCGTTTGATTTTTACTTGGTATTAAGATGTTTCATTTCCCTTCTCCAGCTCGCTTTTCCGCAGAAGCAACAGATAATGCGTCTTTTCGCCGTTTCGAAGCGTATGCCGTCTAATCTAAGTTTATCTTAGTTATCCTCTTTTTTTTTTTCTTCAAATAGGGGTGGGGGGGGCCCACCTCCAACAAAACCAAAACGAAACCCCGCCCCCCAGATCTGGGGGGCCCCTTGAGTAAGAGTGGGACTCGAACCCACTTTTATCGGGGCATGAGCCCGAAGACTGACCCTTAGTCTTTCTTACC